TTACATTTCACATATTAATTTGTGTCCGATAATATCAAAAATTATTGTGCTTTTACACCAAAATATATTTTCACTTATATACATATATCTCTTTGTATTATAATATAATATTTAATTAATAAGCTTTGCAAGCATTTGTTTTGAAAACTTAAGAAAGAAATAAAAATTCTATTAATTTAATTAAAAATAAGCTAATTATAAGCTTTTGAGTTCATACCTCAAATATAAAGAATATCTTTTTTTTAAAAATTCAATAAACAAAGTGCCTGATTAAAGGATTATTCTGATAGGGTAAATAAAGTATATTTATACCTTTGTTAAATTTAATTTCTATTTTTAACTTAAATAAGATATTTTTTCTATTTATTTTAATTTTTAGAACTTTAATTTCTATTTCCTCTTCTTCCTGATTTGGTTGTTGAATTGGGTTAGAAATTAACTTATTAAGATTTATCCCCCTTATTTCAAGCTCAAAAAATCTTTTATCCTCAGAAGCTTCCTTAAAATATTTCTTAATTCAATCAATTGCCTCAATTAATTTTTTATTTATAATTCTTTTAAATTTAACTTTCCTAAAAAATACTTTTTACATTGAAAATTTAAATTCAATCATAATCAATTCCTCCTTACTTATAAAAATAGGTTCAGTACCCTTTCATTTTTGATTTATCAATATTATCGAAGGATTATCATGAATAAATTGTTTTATTTTAATAACTTGACAAAAAATTACACCAATTATTCTTTTATCATATTATTTTAATTATTATTTTTTAATTTTTTTTTTAATTTTAAATTCAATTATTGGAGCTATTGGGGGAATTAATCAAACATCCCTTCGAAAATTAATAACATTTTCTTCTATTAATAATTTAAGATGAATAATTTTCTCAATTATTATTAGAGAAAATTTATGAATTATATATATAATTACATATAGTTTAATAATTAGAATTTTATGTTACATATTTTATATTTTTAATTTATTTTTTTTTAATCAAATTTATTTTTTAAATTCAAATTTTTTATTTAAAATTTTTTTTTTCTTTAATTTTTTATCTTTAGGAGGATCACCACCTTTTTTGGGATTTTTCCCTAAATGAATAGTAATTAATTTTTTAATTTATAATGAAAATTTTTTATTAACTTTTATTTTTATTACAATAAGTTTAATTACATTATATTTTTACATTCGAATTTTATATTCTTCAATATTATTTAATTATTTTAAATTAAAATGATTTAATTTTATATTTAAATTTAATTTTAATTATTATTTTATAAGAATTTTTTCTTTCATTTCCTTGGGAGGTATAATTTTTAGAACTATAATATTTTATTAATAAGATTTTAAGTTAATTTAAACTAATAATTTTCAAAATTGTAAATAAAAAAAATTTTTTAAGTCTTAGTAATAAATATTATTACACCTTAAAATTTGCAATTTTATATTTTATATCATTTTTGAATATAAAACTTAATAAAAAAGAAATTCCCGTTAATAAATTTACAATTTATCGCCTAATACTCAGCCATTTTATTATGCGAAAATGATTATTTTCTACAAATCATAAAGATATTGGAACCTTATATTTTATTTTTGGAATTTGAGCCGGAATAGTGGGGACTACTTTAAGCCTCCTAATTCGAGCTGAATTAGGAACCCCTAATTCATTAATTGGAGATGACCAAATTTATAATACTATTGTCACTGCCCATGCTTTTATTATAATTTTTTTTATGGTAATACCTATTATAATTGGAGGATTTGGAAATTGATTAGTACCTCTTATACTAGGAGCCCCTGACATAGCTTTCCCCCGTATAAATAATATGAGATTTTGACTCTTACCCCCCTCTTTAATACTTTTAATTTCTAGAAGAATTGTAGAAAATGGAGCAGGAACAGGTTGAACTGTTTACCCCCCTCTTTCATCTAATATTGCTCAAAGAGGAAGATCTGTAGATTTAGCTATTTTTTCCCTTCATCTAGCAGGAATTTCTTCAATTTTAGGGGCTGTAAATTTTATTACAACAATTATTAATATACGGCCTATTAATATATCATTAGACCAAATACCCTTATTTGTTTGATCTGTGGGGATTACTGCCCTTCTTCTTCTTCTTTCTCTTCCTGTATTAGCGGGGGCAATTACAATACTTTTAACAGATCGAAATTTAAATACATCATTTTTTGACCCTGCAGGAGGAGGAGATCCTATTTTATACCAACATTTATTTTGATTTTTTGGGCATCCAGAAGTTTATATTTTAATTTTACCTGGATTTGGAATAATTTCCCATATTATTTTTCAGGAAAGAGGAAAAAAAGAAACTTTTGGATGCTTAGGTATAATTTACGCTATATTGGCAATTGGATTATTGGGATTTGTAGTCTGAGCTCATCACATATTCACAGTCGGAATAGATATCGACACTCGAGCTTATTTTACATCAGCTACTATAATTATTGCAGTGCCTACTGGAATTAAAATTTTTAGATGATTAGCTACTCTTCATGGAAATTTAATTAATTATAGACCTTCCATTCTTTGAAGTTTAGGATTTATTTTTTTATTTACAGTGGGGGGATTAACAGGAGTAATTTTAGCTAATTCTTCTATTGATATTACCCTTCATGATACTTACTATGTTGTCGCTCATTTTCATTATGTATTATCTATGGGAGCAGTATTTGCAATTATAGGGGGATTTATTCACTGATACCCCCTATTTACTGGCCTTCATCTAAATTCATTCCTATTAAAAATTCAATTTTTAGTGATATTTTTAGGGGTAAATTTAACTTTTTTCCCTCAACATTTTCTTGGGTTAGCTGGAATACCTCGTCGATATTCCGATTACCCTGATTCATATTTATCTTGAAATTTTATCTCATCATTAGGATCATATATTTCTTTTTTAGCTGTAATTATAATAATATTAATTATTTGAGAATCATTTATATTCCAACGTTTAGTAATTTTTTCTTTAAACATACCCACTTCAATTGAATGACTTCAAAATTTACCCCCTGCAGAACATTCTTATAACGAAATTCCTATTTTAAGAAACTTCTAATATGGCAGAAATATGTGATGAACTTAAAATTCATTTATAAAGAATCCCTTTTTTTAGAAATAGCAACCTGATCTAATTTCAATTTTCAAAATGGGGCATCCCCTCTTATAGAACAAATTATTTTTTTCCATGATCACACATTAGTTATTTTAATTATGATTACAATTTTAGTAAGATATTTAATAATAAATTTATTTTTTAATAAATTTATCAACCGATTTTTACTAGAAGGTCAATTAATTGAATTAATTTGAACCGTTCTCCCTGCTATTACATTAATTTTTATTGCTTTACCTTCCCTTCGTCTTCTATACCTTTTAGATGAATTAAATAACCCTTTAATTACCCTTAAATCTATCGGACATCAATGATACTGAAGTTATGAGTATTCAGATTTTAATAATATTGAATTTGATTCTTATATAATCCCAACTAATGATTTACCATTAAACAATTTCCGTTTATTAGATGTCGATAATCGCATTATTCTTCCAATAAATAATCAAATTCGAATTTTAATTACAGCTACAGACGTAATTCACTCATGAACTATTCCCTCTCTCGGAGTAAAAGTTGATGCCAACCCTGGTCGTTTAAATCAAACTAATTTTTTTTTAAAACGACCAGGGATTTTTTATGGTCAATGTTCAGAAATTTGTGGGGCAAATCATAGTTTTATGCCAATTGTAATTGAAAGAATTTCAATTAAAAACTTTATTAATTGAATTAATAATTATTAATCATTAAATGACTGAAAGTAAGTATTGGTCTCTTAAACCATTTTATAGTAAATTAACGATTACTTTTAATGAAAAGAATTAGTTAAACCCTATAACATAAATTTGTCAAATTTAAATTATTATTTTATAATATTCTTTTTTGCCTCAAATAATACCTTTAAATTGAATTTTTTCATTATTTATTTACATTATTATTTTTATTATTTTTAATATTATAAATTATTATATTTTTACTATAAAATTAACCCCTAATAAAAATATTTTTTCTATAAAAAATAATTTCTATTGAAAATGATAACTAATTTATTTTCAATTTTTGATCCTTCAACTAATTTTTTTAATTTTTCATTAAACTGATTAAGATCTCTAATTGGTTTAATTCTTATTCCATATTCATTTTGATTAATCCCTAATCGTTATTTTATTTTTTGAAGCTTTATTTTAAATAAACTTCATAATGAATTTAAAACTTTATTAGGTAAAAATAGATTTAATGGTTCAACCTTTATTTTTATTTCTTTATTTTCATTTGTACTATTTAATAATTTTTTAGGTTTATTCCCCTATATTTTCACAAGAACTAGTCATTTAACTTTATCACTTTCACTTTCCTTACCTCTTTGGTTAAGATTTATACTTTATGGATGAATTAATAATTCTCAACATATATTTGCCCATATAATCCCTCAAGGAACCCCTAATATTTTAATGCCATTTATAGTAATAATTGAAACTATTAGAAATATTATTCGACCTGGAACATTAGCTGTTCGCTTAACAGCTAATATAATTGCCGGTCATTTACTAATAACCCTTCTAAGTGGGGTAGGTCCTTCTCTCCCTAAAATTTTTATTATTATATTAATTCTAATTCAACTTCTTCTTATAATTTTAGAATCAGCAGTTGCTGTAATTCAATCTTATGTAATTAGTATTTTATCAACTCTTTATTCTAGAGAAGTAAATTAATTTAAATGACAACTCATATTCATTCTCACCACCCCTATCATTTAGTAGATTATAGACCATGACCTTTAACAGGAGCTATTGGAGTAATAACTATAGTAACAGGATTAGTAAAATGATTTCATAATTTCAATATAAATCTTCTCATAATTGGCTATATCATTACATTATTAACTATATACCAGTGATGACGAGATATTAGACGAGAAGGAACTTTTCAAGGTAAACATACCATTTTAGTGACCATAGGATTACGATGAGGTATAATCCTTTTTATTGTATCAGAAATTTTTTTTTTTATCTCCTTTTTTTGGGCTTTTTTTCATAGAAGTTTAGCCCCTAACATTGAAATTGGGTCAATATGACCCCCCACAAGAATTTTTCCCTTTAATCCTTTTCAAATTCCTTTATTAAATACAATTATTTTAATTACTTCCGGAGTCACTGTAACGTGAGCCCATCATGCCCTTATAGAAAATAATTATTCACAAACATCTCAAAGCTTATTCCTAACTATTATTTTAGGAATTTATTTTACTATTCTTCAAGCTTACGAATATAGGGAAGCTAGATTTACAATTGCAGATAGAATTTATGGTTCAACTTTTTTTATGGCAACAGGATTCCATGGGTTACATGTTATAATTGGTACTTTATTTCTTTTAATTTGCTTAATTCGACATAACATTAATCACTTTTCTAATAATCATCATTTTGGATTTGAAGCAGCAGCTTGATATTGACATTTTGTTGATGTAGTTTGGTTATTCCTCTATATTTCTATTTATTGATGGGGTAATTAATTTAATTTATATAATATATTTAGTATATTTGATTTCCAATCAAAAAGTTTAAAAATTTAATGTAAATTATTATTATTATAACTTTTATTTCATTAATTTTTATTATTATTTCTAATATTATAATATTTATTTCAGTAATTTTATCAAAAAAATCTTTTTCAGATCGAGAAAAATCATCTCCTTTTGAATGCGGATTCGACCCTTATTCCTCAGCTCGAATTCCTTTCTCCCTTCATTTTTTTCTTATTACTGTAATTTTCCTAATCTTTGATGTTGAAATTGCCTTAATTTTCCCAATAATTTTTACTTTTAAAAATACCAATATTATAATTTGAATAAGAACTAGATTATTTTTTTTTATTGTTCTCTTAATTGGACTATATTATGAATGAAACCAAAATATATTAAATTGAACTCAATAAAGGATTATAATTTAAAAAAAATATTTGATTTGCAATCAAAAAATATTGAATTCAATTTATCTTATTTTTAAGTAAGTATCAAATTTTGTATTTAATTTCGACCTAAAAGATGGGATAAATTCCCCTTACTTATAATAATTAATTGAAACCAAAAAGAGGTATATTATTGTTAATAATATTATTGAATTACTATTCCAATTAGAAATATCTAAATTAAGCTGCTAACTTAAATTATAATGAATAAATTCATTAATATTTCTTATTTATATTTATTAGTTTAAAAAACATTACATTTTCACTGTAAAGATAAAATATATTATTTTATAAATTATATTTAAAAATTAAATAATTTCCCTGATATCTTCAATATCATACTCTAATATATAAGCTATTTAAATAATTAAAAGATCATCCTAACAATATAATTAATATTCAAAAAATAAATCTAAATAAATAAACACTAAAATTATTCTCCTGATAAAAATTATGTAAAATAGTATTAATTTTTATAATTCGATATAGCCCCTGACCTCTAAATAATTCTCTTCATCCCATATCAATAGTTTTTAATAAATTTTGACCTCAACTTAAATAATAATAACTTACCCCATAAGTTGAAAGATTAGGTAAAAATCATATTAAGCATAAAAAATTTCTTAGGTTATAAGTTAATAAAAATTTATTTTTCATATAAATTTTTATATTTCTCACTAAATATCCTATAATACCCCCCACAATTCTCACATAAATTACTATTAATTTTAAATTTAAAGTCAAATAAATTATATAAGGATATTTAAATATTAATCATCTTAAAAATCTTCCTCTAATAACTCTTATTAATAATAAAATAAATATCCCCTTTAATATAATAAAATTTTCATCAAATAAATTATAAGAAGATAATAAATTATAATCATTAACTATCAAATATCTTAATAAACGAATAGTATAAAAAACTGTGAGGCCAGTAGAGATATAAAATAAAAAAAAAATTAATAAATTTAAATAACTATGTCTTATTATCTCCAAAATTAAATCCTTTGAATAAAATCCAGAAAGAAAAGGAATTCCACATAAAGATAAATTAGAAATATTCATACATAAACATGTAAGAGGAATATAAAATCTTATCCCCCCTATATAACGAATATCCTGAATATCACCAACTAAATGAATAATTGCCCCTGCACATATAAATAATAATGCTTTAAATATAGCATGAGTAAGAAGATGAAAAAAAGCTAAATTAAAAAATCCTATTCCTAAAATTCTCATTATTAAACCCAATTGACTTAAAGTCGATAATGCAATAATTTTCTTTAAGTCAAACTCATAATTAGCTGAAATTCCAGCTATAAATATCGTTAATCTAGATAAAAGTAATAAAATTTTTAATATAAATGTATCTAATAATAAAATATTAAATCGAATTAATAAATAAACACCAGCAGTCACTAAAGTTGAAGAATGAACTAAAGCAGAAACTGGTGTAGGAGCTGCTATAGCTGCTGGAAGCCAAGAACTAAAAGGAATTTGAGCTCTTTTAGTTATAGCAGCTAAAATAATTATTGTTCTAATAAATGTTATTCTAAAATCATTTCTTATTAATTCTAAATAAAAAATATAATTTCATCTCCCATAATTTAATATTCATGAAATTACTATTAAAATAAATACATCCCCAATACGATTAGATAGGGCAGTTAATATACCAGCATTATAGGATTTTACATTTTGATAATAAATTACTAAACAATAAGATACTAATCCTAACCCATCTCACCCCAATAAAATTCTAATTATATTAGGACTAATAATTAATAATAACATTGAAAAAACAAATAATAAAACTAAAATAATAAAACGATTTAAATTAACCTCAGATGATATATATCTTTTTCTATAATAAATAACTACCGAAGAAATTAAAGTAACAAATATCATAAAAATAAAAGATATTCAATCTAATAAAATTGTTATAATAACTCTTAAAGAATTCAATCTAACTAATTCATATTCCAAAAATACTACCATATCATTTATTAAAAAATATATTATCAATAAAAAATTTAATACTCTAAAAATAAATAAAAAAATAAAACTTAAAAAACAAATACAATTCTTAATAATTTAAAATGAAATTTATTCATATATTTGACTCCACAAATCAATATTTTTTTTAAATTATTTAAATAAAATCAAATTATAAAATAATCAATTTTTATAATAATAATATTAAGAGGCAACCAATGTAATAATAATAATAAATACTCTCGAGATACCCCACCATAAATTCTAAAAAATCCTCAATAATATTTCCCATGTTGTCTAAAAGAATATAAATATAAACTATATCCCGCTCTAAAAAAAGAAATTAATATTAATATAAACATTGAACTAATAGATCACCCCACCAATCTATTAATTAAGCTAATTTCCCCTATTAAATTTAATGAGGGAGGAGCAGCTATATTAGAGGATAAAAATAAAAATCACCATATTCTTATAGAAGGTATTAATCTAATCATTCCTTTATTAATATATATTCTTCGACTATTTAAACGCTCATAATTAATATTGGCTAAACAAAATAATCCAGAAGAACATAATCCATGCCCAATTATTAAAACATAAGCACCGATTATCCCTCAATAATTTATAGTTATAATACCTCCAATCACTAATCTTATATGAGAAACAGAAGAATAAGCAATTAAGGATTTCACATCAATCTGACATAAACACTTTAATCTAATATAAAATCCACCCAATAAAGAAATAACTAACCAAATATAATTATAACCTAAATTAAAATTATGAAATAAAATTATAACCCGAATTAACCCATAACCCCCCAATTTTAATATAATCCCAGCTAAAATCATAGAACCTGAAACCGGGGCTTCTACATGAGCTTTAGGTAATCATAAATGAACAAAATATATGGGTATTTTTACTAAAAATGCTATAATTATTCTTAAATATAATAAATTTCTATTAATATTAAAATAATTTTTTAAAAAATAAATAATAATTAAATCATATCTATTAAAAATATAAAAAATACCTATTAATAAAGGTAAAGATGCAAATAAAGTATAAAATAATAAATATATTCTTGCCTGAATTCGTTCAGGTTGATACCCTCATCCAATAATTAAAAATAAAGTAGGAATTAATCTAGCCTCAAAAAAAATATAAAATATAAATAAATTTATTACTCTAAAAGTTAAATATAATATTAATAATAAAATTAAAATATTAAATAAAAAAAAATTACTATAAAAATTTATTTTATATAAATTTTCTCTGGCCATTAATATTAAAATACTAATTATAATTCTTAATAAAATTAAACCAAATGAAATCATATCATAACTATATATAAATCTTAATCTTACATAATTTAAAATTCTAATTCTAGAATTTATAAATAAAAATAACAATAAAAATAATAATATTTGAATTATTCAAAATATACTTTTTTTTAAACATAATAATATTAAAAATAATATAAAACACATATATTTTATCATTTATAATAATCTAAATCTTTGAAAATAATCATTACCATATGTTCGAATTAAAGATACTAAAATTGATAGCCCCAAAGCTCCCTCACAAACTGAAAAAACTAAAAATAATATTAATATATATATATCACTTACAAATATAATAAAATAAATTATTAAAAAAAAAAATAACCCCAAAACAATAAACTCTAATCTTAATAAAACAATTAATAAATGTTTATGTTTAGAAACAAAAATTATATTACCTGTAAAAAATAAAATAATAATAATAAATAAATAATCTATCATAAATAATTTTTATAGTTTAAAAAAAACATTGATCTTGTAAATCAAAAATAAATATAATATTTTAAAAATTCAAGAAAGAAAAATTCATTTCATCAATAATCTCCAAAATTATTATTTTATTTAAACTATTTCTTGAATTATAAAATTATTTCTTCCCATATTTACTTTATTAATAACTCCAATAATATTTTTTTTAAATCACCCACTATCAATAGGTATATTCATTTTAATACAAACTATTACTATATGTTTAATTACTGGTATATTAATTAAAACTTATTGATTCTCATATATTTTATTTTTAACTTTTTTAGGGGGTCTTCTTGTATTATTTATTTATGTTTCAAGAATTGCATCCAATGAAATATTTAAACCTTCTCTAATTATAAAAACTTATTTTTTAATTATTTTTTTAATTTCTATTATTCTAAGAACTACATTATTAAATAAATTAAATTGAATAAATTTTTCCTTAAATGAAGAAATAAATAATTTTTCCCTATTAAATTTATTCACTAATAATGAAAATAAAATTAATTTATTTAAATTATATAATTCACAAACTTTTTTTATTATGTTAATTTTAATTATTTATTTATTAATTACTCTATTAGCTATTGTAAAAATTACTAATATCTTTTATGGGCCCCTTCGATCATCAGAATAAATTAAAAATGATAAAAAAATTCTTAATAATTCGAAAAACTCATCCTGTAATTAAAATTATTAATGGATCACTAATTGATCTTCCAACTCCATCAAATATTTCATCATGATGAAATTTTGGATCATTATTAGCTTTATGCTTAATTACTCAAATTATTACTGGACTTTTTCTAACTATATATTATACAGCTAATATTGATTTAGCATTTTATAGTGTAAATTATATTTGCCGAAATGTAAATTATGGTTGACTAATTCGAACTCTTCATGCTAATGGAGCTTCATTTTTCTTCATTTGTATTTACATACATATTGGACGAGGGATTTATTATGAATCATTTAACTTTTTTTACACATGAATAGTAGGTGTCATTATTTTATTAATATTAATAGCCACAGCATTTATAGGATACGTATTGCCTTGAGGACAAATATCATTCTGAGGGGCTACTGTTATTACTAATCTATTATCTGCAATTCCTTATTTAGGAAACATACTAGTAAATTGAATTTGAGGGGGATTTGCTGTAGATAATGCCACTTTAACTCGATTTTACACATTCCACTTTTTACTTCCATTTATTTTAATTATATTAACAATAATTCATTTACTTTTCCTCCATTCAACAGGATCTAATAATCCTCTAGGTATTAATAGAAATTTAGACAAAATTCCATTCCATCCATTTTTTACATTCAAAGATTTAATTGGATTTATCATTCTAATACTAACCTTAATTACCCTTTCTTTAATTAATCCTTATCTTTTAGGAGATCCCGATAATTTTATTCCAGCTAATCCCCTTGTAACCCCAATTCATATTCAACCAGAATGATATTTTTTATTTGCTTACGCTATTTTACGATCCATCCCAAATAAATTAGGAGGTGTAATTGCCTTATTAATATCAATTTTAATTTTAATAATTTTACCATTCACATTCAATAAGACCATTCAAGGAATTCAATTCTATCCCCTAAATCAAATTCTTTTTTGAATTATAGTAATTACTGTTATTTTATTAACATGAATTGGAACACGACCAGTAGAAGAACCTTTCATTGTAACTGGTCAAATTTTAACAATTTTATATTTTTTATATTTTATCATAAACCCAATTATTTCTAAATACTGAGATAAATTAATTTTTTACAATTAATATATATATATATATATATATATACTAAATAAAATTATTAAAAAAAAATCTTTACCCCTCAAAAAAACAATAAATAATTTAGAGAAATAGGTAAATAACCCTTTCATGCTAAATATATAAGCTTATCGTAACGATACCGGGGTAAAGTCCCCCGAACTCAAATAAATAAAAAAGATAAAAAAACTAATTTTAAATAAAACATTAATCTTAAATTATACCCCCCTATATAAATTATTACTAATAATATTCTTATAAATAAAATTCTAGAATACTCTGCTAAAAAAATCAAAGCAAATCCCCCTCTTCTATATTCCACATTAAACCCAGACACTAATTCTCTTTCACCTTCAGCAAAATCAAATGGAGTCCGATTAGTTTCAGCTAATCTTGAAGAAAGCCAACATAATATTAAAGGAAATATAATATACATAAATCAAGCATATTCTTGAAATTTATTTAATATATTTAAATTTAAACTCATTACTAATAATAAAGAAGATAATAAAATTAAAGCTAAACTAATCTCATAAGAAATTGTCTGAGCTACAGCCCGTAACCCCCCTAATAAAGAAAAATTTGAATTAGAAGATCAACCAGCAATTATAACTGTATAAACTCCTAATCTAGTAATACTTAAAAAAAATAAAATACCTAAATTAAAATTAATTATATTAAAATAATAAGGAATAGTTATTCAAATTAAAAGGGATAAAAAAAACCCAACAATCGGAGAAAAATAATAAGATATATAATTAGAATTATAAAGAAAAACTTGTTCTTTAGTGAATAACTTAATAGCATCACTAAAAGACTGAAACAATCCTAAAATCCCTAACTTATTAGGACCTTTACGAATTTGAATATAACCTAAAACTTTCCGCTCTAATAATGTTAAAAAAGCAACCCCAATTAAAACCCCTAATATTAAAAATAATATACCAATTATAACTAAAACAATATCTTTTAAAATCATTTACTATCTATATAATTTATTTATATATAAATGATTCCTAAAACCATTACATTCCTCTGCCAAAATAGTTTTAATTTAATAATTTATTTATAAATTAATATTAATAAAATTCACAATATTAAAATTATTTCCTATATAAAATCCTTTCGTACTAAAATATAAAAATTTCTTAAAGATAGAAACCAACCTGGCTTACACCGGTTTGAACTCAGATCATGTAAGATTTTAATGATCGAACAGATCAAAACCTAAAACTTTTACATTTTAATTTTATCTTAATCCAACATCGAGGTCGCAAACTTTTTTTATTATTTGAACTAAAAAAAAAAATTACGCTGTTATCCCTAAGGTAATTTATTCTTTTAATCATAAAAATAGATCATATTTATCAATTATTAATGTATTAAATTAAAAAAAGTTCTTTTTATTTTTCTATCACCCCAACTAAATAAAATATTAATTTTAAAACTTATTATTATAAAAATAATTAAAATAAACATATTATAAAACTCTATAGGGTCTTCTCGTCTTTTAAAAATATCTTATCTTTTTTAATAAGAAATTAAATTCTACAAATAAATTAGAGACAGTTTATATTTCATCCAATCATTCATTCTAGTCACCAATTAAAAGACAAATGATTATGCTACCTTTGTACAATCAAAATATTGCAGCCCTTTAAATTTTTCAGTGGGCAGATTAGACTTTAAATTATTTTCTAAAAGACATGTTTTTGATAAACAAGTGAATATAAATTTTGCCTAATTCCTTAAATTTAATTCTATTTTTATTAAAAAATTTATTATTTTATACTAATTTTATCATTATTTTTATTATTAATTAATTTAAAAATATTTTTAAATAAAAAATTAAATTTCTTAAAAAATTTTTTTATTTAAATAAAATTATTTATAAAAAATTAAAATTTTTAAATAATTTAAATTTTAAAAATTTTATTAAATTTTAATAAAAATTATAATAATTTATTTAAAAGTTTATCCCTTTAAATATTAAATTTTTTTAAAAATATTATTTTTTAATAAATAATATTATTTTTAAATTTATAATTAAATTATTTTCTTTAAAAATTAGATATTTTAAAAAACGATTAACATTTCATTTCAAATTAATTATTAAAAATATTTATTTTACAATAAATTTTTTAATTAATTAACTCTTTTCAATTCGAAAAAATTTTAATAAATTTTTATTTAATAAACTCTGATACACAAGATACACTAAATTAAAACTACTTTATATTTATTTTACTTTTAAAATTTCTTTTACAATACTAATTAACTATAAAATTTTTTATTATTTCAATATTTACTTTAACTTTTTAAAAAAAAAAATTCCTTTTATTAATTTTAATTGTTTATTTTACTTCTTAAATTAACTAATTTAGATCTATTCAATATAAATGAAATATTTTCACTTTAATTTATCTAATTAAATTTTTCCTTTAAATTTAAATTTTACTAACTCAATAATTAATTAATACATTTTCCCTTTTTTTTAATTTTTTTTTACTTAAAAAAAATTTTTTTTTTTAATTTTTAACTTTTCCATTCAAAAAAATTTTTTCTTTTTTTTTAATTTTCCCCTTTTTTTAATTTTTTTTGACTTTTTCATTCAAAAAATTTTTTCCTTTTCTTTAATTTTCCTTTTTTTTAATTTTTTTGACTTTTTCATTCAAAAAATTTTTTTCTTTTTTTTTTAATTTTCCCTTTTTTTTTAATTTTTTTGACTTTTTCACCTAAAAAATTTTTTTCTTACTTTTTGATTTTCCCCTTTTTTTTAATTTTTTTTGACTTTTTCACCTAAAAAATTTTTTCTTTTTTTTAATTTTTCCCCTTTTTTTTAATTTTCTTGACTTTTTCATTCAAAAAATTTTTTCTTTTTTTTTAATTTTCCCCCTTTTTTAATTTTTTTGACTTTTTCATTCAAAAAGTTTTTTCTTTTTTCTTTGATTTTCCCCTTTTTTAATTTTTTTTGACTTTTTCACCTAAAAAATTTTTTCTTTTTTTGATTTTTATCAAATTAATTAATTTTTAATATCTTTTCAATGTAAATGAAATACTTATTAATCAAGCTCTAATTTGTCTTTCTAGAAACACTTTCCAGTATCTCTGCTTTGTTACGACTTATTTCAACTTATAAATGAAAGCGACGGGCAATATGTACATATTTTAATTATAAATCACATTAAAAAACTTTATAAAATTACATTTAAATCCAATTTTAATTAATAATTTCACATTAATATTCATAAATAATTTTATTGTAATCCATTATATTCTTAATTATTATTTATATCTTGATCTGATTTAATTTTCAATTAAAATTCTAAAATATTACTATTATTATAAAATATTTTTTAAACAACGATATATAAAATTATAAATTAAGTAAATTTATTCGTGGATTATCAATTATTAAACAGATTCCTCTAAATGAACTAAAATACCGCCAAATTATTTAAGTTTTAATATATCATATTTAATATTTTAGTCTTTTTAATTTAAATTTTATAATGGGGTATCTAATCCCAGTTTATTAATTAATTTATTAAATCATAATTTTATTTATATTTTTTAATAAATTAAAATTTCACTTAATAATTTATTTATTATAAATAATAATTTTATTAATTATAACTAATAAAATTTAATTTAATTTTTGTATAACCGCTACTGCTGGCACAAAATTAGTCATTAATTTTTACATTACTAAATCTTAATTACTTAAATTTTTAATGTTATTCACTACAAAATAAATTTCAAATTATTAAAATAAAAAATTTACTAAAATTTATATATAAACAAATTTTTATTAAATTCTAAAATCATAAAAAATTTATTATTTTTATATATTTTTATCTAGTTTTTTTTTTTTTTTTTACATAAATAATTTATATTTTATAATATTAATATAAATAATTTATGTTTTATAATATTAATATAAATAATTTATATTTTATAATATTAATATAAATAATCAAAAATTAATATAAATTAGATTTTTAATAATTTTCTCTCTATTTTTCCAATATTCATTTTTAAAATTAATTGGCATTAAATTTATTTATACTTTTATAATATTAATATAAATAATTTATATTTTATAATATTAATATAAATAATTTATATTTTATAATATTAATATAAATAATCAAAAATTAATATAAATTAGATTTTTAATAATTTTCACTCTATTTTTCCAATATTCATTTTTAAAATTAATTGGCATTAAATTTATTTATACTTTTATAATATTAATATAAATAATTTATATTTTATAATATTAATATAAATAATTTATATTTTATAATATTAATATAAATAATTAAAAATTAATATAAATTAGATTTTTAATAATTTTCTCTCTATTTTTCCAATATTCATTTTTAAAATTAATTGGCATTAAATTTATTTATATTTTTATAATATTAATATAAATAATTATAAATTAACATAAATTAGATTTTTAATGTTATTTTTATTTATTTTAATTATATAATAAAATTATTTAATAATTTATAAAAAAAAATACAAAATAAATCTATATTTTAATTTTTTTTAATAAATTATTTTAGAAAGAAAAAAAATAAATTAAATTTA